CTTCTTGACTGTTATTCAAAAGGTCCAATAATGTATATATGTTGGACCTTTTGAGGCAATTATAGATTCTGGGAGGCAATTCTGATTGGTCAATAAAAATCGATTTCAACGCCATTTTTTTTTTATTTTTTGTTAGTTTAGCCAATTTATCATAAAAGGTAAAAGGGGGTAAAGGAACTATGTGTTGATTGTCCTCTAAACTTAAATTTTCTTCTTTGGTATGTAAAAAGGGAATCAATAAATCAATCAAATTCCGGGAGGCTTCGTGAAGTGCTTCTTTAGGAGTTAAACTTCCATTTGTCCATATTTCGAGAAATAGTATCTCTTTGTTACCATTTTCATAAGAATGAATACTATGATTCGCATTTCGAACAGGCATGAATACAGGATCTATAGGATAACTTCCATCTTGAAAGGTATTTGGCGCTTTTATAAGATATCCACGATTCTTCTCTATTTGTAATCCAATAACCAACTCAATGGGTTCCGTCAAGCTAGCTATATGCTGTGTATTATCGACGATTTCTACATAAGGCGGTAAGATGATATCTTGAGCAGTTACATATCCAGGGCCCCTGACACAAATAGACGCCTCACAAGTTCCATAGAGATTACTTCTCAATACGATTTCTTTCAAATTCATTAAAATTTCATGTACTGATTCTTGAATACCCATTATGGTAGCATATTCGTGTGAGATTTTCTCAGATTTTGCGCGTGTGATACATGTTCCTTCGATTTCTCCAAGCAAAGCTCTTCGCATCGCAATGCCTATTGTGTCTGCTTGACCTTTCATAAGCGGAGACAGAATAAAGCGCCCATACAAAAGACGCTTACTGTCTGCTGCTGATTCAACACACTTCCACTGTAGTGTCCGAGTAGATACTGTTATTTTCTCTCGAACCATAATAATATTATTTGATCTGATCATTGAATCATTTATTTCTCTTGTTTCTCTTGCTCTCTTGTTTCTCTTGCTATTGAAATATCTTCAATTTTGATTTCTACACACGTCTTTTTTTCGGGGGTCTACAGCCATTATGTGGCATAGGGGTTACATCCCGTACGAAAGTTAATAGTATACCACTTCTGCGAATAGCTCGTAATGCTGCGTCTCTTCCAAGACCGGGACCTTTAATCATGACTTCTGCTCGTTGCATACCTTGATCTACTACTGCACGAATAGCATTTGCCGCTGCGGTTTGAGCAGCAAACGGCGTCCCTCTTCTTGTACCTTGGAAGCCACAAGTACCGGCAGAGGACCAAGAAACCACTCGCCCTCGTACATCTGTAACAGTCACAATGGTATTATTGAAACTTGCTTGAATATGAATAACCCCCTTTGGTATTTTACGTATACTCTTACGCGAACTAATACGTCCACGTGAACCCTTTTTCGGTATAGCTTTTGCCATATTTTATCATCTCATAAATTTGAGTCAGAGATATATGGATATATCCATTTCATGTCAAAAAAGATCCCCCTTCTTATTTGTATATTGGGTCTTTAACGAGTCTTATTATCCTTGTCTTTGTTTATGTCTTGGGTTGGAACAAATTACTATAATTCGTCCCCGACGACGGATTAGTCGACATTTTTCACAAATTTTACGAACAGAAGCTCTTATTTTCATATTTGCCACTCCTTACTTTAATTTTGAATCCTTTTCTTGGAAGAAAATAAGTTTATTGTAATTTTCGATTTTGAATCGTATTCCTGCGAAAGAAAAAGAAATAGTGAAGTTGAAAAAACCTAATCTTTCGAATCTTTGTTGCGGAGTCGATAAATTATACGACCTCTGGTTGAATCATAACGACTTACTTCAATTTTGACTCTATCTCCTGGCAATATTCGTATAAAACTACGTCGGATCTTTCCTGAAACATAACCTAGAATCATATCTTCATTATCTAAACGAACCCGGAACATGCCATTGGGAAGCGATTCAGTAATTAAACCTTCATGAATCCATTTTTGTTCTTTCATTCCAGGTCAAACCTCCTTGAAGTATCAACTAGTGGAGGAAGAACCCTATTAGACAACCCACTCCTTCTCTTTTCTTTTTCACAAAAAAGAAGTTTCCTATTCAATTCGGATATTAGAAAAATTACCATATATAACACAAAATTTCTCCGCCTATTCTTTCTAGTCGAGCCTCCCGGTCTGTCATTATACCCCGAGAGGTAGAAAGAATTACAACTCCCATCCCGCCTAAAATTCTAGGAATTCTTTGATAGTTAGAATAGATTCGTAGACCCGGCCGACTGATCCGTTTTAAATTTAAAAGATTTCGATAAGTCCTTTTCCTATTCCTTCTATGTCGTAGGGTTAAAACCAAAAAATCTTTGTTGTTTTCTCGATGTTTTCTCACGTTTTCGATAAAACCCTCTCGTAAAAGTATTTTAACAATACTTTGGCTGATATTAGTAGATGCTACTCGAACCACGCTTTTTCTATACATATCGGCATTTCGTATAGAGGTTATTATGTCAGCAATAGTATCACTACTCATGATTAATTAAAATGATTGGTGCCTCCAAATTTGGATATAATCAACATGTTTTTCTTTTTTTTTTTTTTTTTTTTTTTTTTTTTTTTTTTTTTTTTTTTTTTTTTTTTTTTTTTTTTTTTATTTTTTTTTTTTTTTTTTTTTTTTTTTTTTTTTTTTTTTTTTTTTTTTACGTATTTGTTTATGAATATTAATATGAATTTTGAAAGGTATATACGTGAGACAAAATCTACTAAATTAATCTTAATCTATTTCTTTTAAATACCCTACTATAACCTATAACCATATCGTAGTCTCATTTTATAATACCTCGGGAGCTAATGAAACTATTTTAGTAAAATTGAACTGTCTCAATTCTCGGGCAATCGCACCAAAAACGCGAGTTCCTTTTGGATTTCCTTCTTGATCAATCACAACTGCAGCATTGTCATCATATCGTATTATCATACCGTTGTCACGTTTAAGTTCTTTACAAGTACGGACAATTACAGCTCTGACCACTTCTGATCTTTCTAGAGGCATGTTTGGAACTGCGTCTTTGATCACAGCAACAATAACGTCACCAATATGAGCATATCGACGATTGCTAGCTCCTATGATTCGAATACACATCAATTCTCGAGCCCCGCTGTTATCTGCTACATTCAAATGGGTCTGAGGTTGAATCATATCATTTTTTTTTTTTTTTTTTTTTTTTTTTTCTGTTTTTTACAATACAAAGGTCGAAGAAAAAAAGAAATATTATTTGTTCAAAAAAAGAAACCTGCACCCGCTATTTTTAAGGCCTATTTCTTTTTTATCCCGAAATGATGAATTGAGCTCGTATAGGCATTTTGGACGCTGCTATTGAAATAGCCCTTCGGGCTATATTTTCTGTTACTCCACCCATTTCATAAAGGATTCGACCTGGTTTAACAACAGCTACCCAATATTCGGGAGAGCCTTTACCTGAACCCATACGTGTTTCTGCGGGCCTTACTGTAACTGGTTTATCTGGAAATATACGGACCCATATTTTTCCACCGCGACGTGCATTTCGTGTCATTGCTCGTCGACCTGCTTCTATTTGTCTAGATGTGATCCAAGCGGGTTCAAGTGCCTGAAGAGCGTATTTACCAAAACAAATAGTATTACCTCGATAAGATATTCCCTTCATTCTTCCTCTATGTTGTTTACGGAATCTGGTTCTTTTGGGGTTATAGTTGATGGTTTGTTTTGAATTCCATCTCTACTACAGAACCGGACGTGAGAGTTTCTTCTCATCCAGCTCCTCGCGAATAAAATCAATTCAAATTAAAGATTTTGAATTCAATTCAGATAGAATATAATTTGAATTAAGATATACATGTATTTAATAAGTAATATACTGAATCATTGATTTCATTTAATCTAGATCAAATCTATTATTCATTTGTGTATCTTGTTTGTATAGATAACTAAATCTAAATATATTAAATAACTCTTTTTTCTTATATTTATATCTTTTAGAATGTTAAAACAAATCTTTCTTTTGTTTTACTCTTTATCGTATTGGGTTGACCCAATTTTAGCAATCCAAGAAAATAAAGTTTTCGCGGGCGAATATTTACTCTTTCAATTTCTATTTCAGTTCTATCATTAGTTCATAACTTTTCCGAATAGATGAATTGGTCTCTGGCCGGTTCCGCCATCCCGATCAATGAATCATTCGAATTCATTTTCACTAAAATCTTTTGAATTCATAGGTTCCATCGTTCCCATCGCTTCTTACTTAATGGTTAGGTCTGAATTTTACAACGGAGCTATTAGTTCTTGAGTCAATATTCTTAGTCTTTATTGGCTCGAAGCTCTTTATTTTTTGTTCGACGAGCAGATCCATTTAATGATGAATCCGTATTGGTGCTTTATTACGCAGATTTTTTCTGAGATGACTCATAGACCTTACATATTGGAATTATATATCATCAATATCCTTTTTCTTTCTTTCTCTCATCTTTCCAATTATCCATACCCTTTCTTTTTTATTTCGATTGACAACTTAGAAGCATATTTTTTAATAAAAAAGATTTCAGTTGCTACAACAATATGAACAATATATCATATCTTGACTGGTTCTTTGGATCCAGATAATACGAAGTGATGAGTTGGTTATTACTTCTATAGTTATTTGTTTATATTTTTATACTATGGGGCTGTTTTTTTATACTAACCCTCAAAAAACCAACGAGTCACACACTAAGCATAGCAATTTTATCAAAAGATGAATTAAATTTTTATTAAACCCTATAGAATTATAATAGAATTATTATTGTTCATTTTTTTTTATTGAACAGAAAAGAAAAAGAAGAAACTAATTTATCATTTTTTGTTACATCGCTGGATAGAATGCAAAGGGAAATAAAGGTTTATTATTCCCCTTCTATAAAGATCCAAATTTTGATGCCTAATACCCCATAGATTGTTCGAACTGTATAGGAACAATAATCAATTTTAGCGCGAATGGTTTGTAGT